TTTTTTTATAAAATTTTTTTTTTATTAAATTTACACTTTAAATTGAAGACTATCTCAGGGTTAAAACTTAAAAATCATAACTTCAACCCTGACATAGCCCTTAAAAATTTTTAAATAGTGTTTATTTTCACTAAGCTCAGGTTAACGTAGCTTAATTAAAGCACAACACTGAAGTTGTTAAGACAGACCTTAAAATGGTCTCGTAAACACAAAAGTTTGGTCCTAACTTCACTGTCAATTTTAACTAAATTTACACATGCAAGTATCCGCGCCCCTGTGAGGTCTATTCAAGTCTCTTTTGAACTCTGAACAATGATATCAGGCACAATAAATATTGGCCCAAAACATCTAGCACAGCCACACCCCCAAGGGAATTCAGCAGTGAAAAATATTAAGCTATAAGCGAGAGCTTGACTTAGTTACAGCTTTTAGAGCCGGTAAAACTCGTGCCAGCCACCGCGGTTATACGAGAGGCTCAAATTGACCGTCATCGGCGTAAAACGTGTTTTAAGTACAATAAAACTAAAGTAGAATACCCCCAAAGCTGTTATACGCTTTTGGACGGAAGAAAGACTTTTACGAAAGTAACTTTAATTATCTTGAATACACGAAAGCTGTGAAACAAACTGGGATTAGATACCCCACTATGCACAGTTATAAACTTCGATATATGTACACACATATATATATTCGCCCGGGTACTACGAGCATAAGCTTAAAACCCAAAGGACTTGGCGGTGCTTTAATCCCACCTAGAGGAGCCTGTTCTATAACCGATAACCCCCGTTAAACCTTACCTTCTCTTGTTTTTCCCGTCTATATACCGCCGTCGTCAGTTTACCCTATGAGGGCACCTAAGTAAACAAAATTGATTTAATCCAAAACGCCAGGTCGAGGTGTAGCATATGAGAAAGAAAGAAATGGGCTACATTTCCTATACCTAGGACAAACGAAAACTATTATGAAACATAAAAATTAAAGGAGGATTTAGCAGTAAGAAGGAAATAGAGTGTCCTACTGAAATTGGCCCTGAAGCACGCACACACCGCCCGTCACTCTCCCCAAACCACCAATTTAATCCATAATATAAAACCAGGTTAAAGGGGAGGCAAGTCGTAACATGGTAAGTATACCGGAAGGTGTCCTTGGCTAACCAGAATATAGCTAAATTAGAAAAGCATTTCACTTACACCGAAAAACTATCCGTGCAAATCGGATTATTCTGATACTTAAAAGCTAGCTATACCCCACATCTAACAAATATATATCAATAAGTATAAATATACTAAAAAATTTAATTAAACCATTCTCCCCTCTTAGTAAAGGTGATAGAAAAGAAAAATTAAGCTATAGATTTAGTACCGCAAGGGAATACTGAAAAAGAAATGAAATAACACAGTAAAGTAATACAAAGCAGAGATAAAAACTCGTACCTTTTGCATCATGATTTAGTAAGAACTAATTAAGCAAAATGTTTTCTAGTTTACCACCCCGAAACTAGGTGAGCTACTCCAAGACAGCCTGATAACAGGGCAAACACGTCTCTGTGGCAAAAGAGTGTGAAGATCTTTGAGTAGAGGTGACAGACCTACCGAACCTAGTTATAGCTGGTTATCTGAGAATTATATATAAGTTTAGCCTATTGTTTTCTTAATTTAACTAAAACTCAACTATCTTATAATAAAAGAATACAATAGAGTTATTCATAAGAGGTCCAGCCCTTATGAAAAAGGATACAACCTTATTAGGCGATTAATGAACACAAATATAAAGTTAATGTTTTAGTGGGCTTAAAAGCAGCCATCTAAAGAAAAAGCGTCAAAGCTCAAACATTCTCATTACTTTAAATAAAAACCTTCTATCACATACCCCTAATTTTATCAGATTTCTCCATCTCACATGGAAGAAATTATACTAATATGAGTAATAAGAAAACTTTCTCCTAGCCCTCGTGTAATTAGGAACGGAAAATCCTCCTAAAATTAAACGGTCTCAACTAAAGAGAGAATTAAGTAATAAAAAAATAACAAGAAAATTACGCAACCACAACCGTTAACCCCACACAAGTGTACATAAAAGGAAAGATAAAAAGAATAAGAAGGAATTCAGCAATACTTAAAACCTCGCCTGTTTACCAAAAACATCGCTTCTTGTGCCTCTTATAATAAGAAGTCCCGCCTGCCCTGTGACAAAGTTTTAACGGCCACGGTATTTTGACCGTGCAAAGGTAGCGCAATCACTTGTTTTTTAAATAAAGACCTGTATGAATGGCATAACGAGGGCTTAACTGTCTCCTTTCTCCTATCAATGAAATTGATCTCTTCGTGCAGAAGCGAAGATAAGTACATAAGACGAGAAGACCCTGTGGATCTTTAACCATAAATAGAACATACTCAATTACTGATACAACCAGTAATACACAATGAGCCCTATTTATAATGGTTTTGGTTGGGGCGACCACGGAGTAAAATACAACCTCCCTGAGGAATGAAGACACCTCTTCCAATCTCAGAGTGACAACTCCAAGAAATAGACATATCTAACCAAAATGATCCGGCAAGCCGATCAACGAACTCAGTTACCCCAGGGATAACAGCGCAATCCTCTTTTAGAGTCCATATCGACAAGAGGGTTTACGACCTCGATGTTGGATCAGGACATCCTAATGGTGCAACAACTATTAAGGGTTCGTTTGTTCAACGATTAAAGTCCTACGTGATCTGAGTTCAGACCGGAGTAATCCAGGTCGGTTTCTATCTATGAAATATTTTACTTCAGTACGAAAGGACCAAGTAAAAAAGGCCAATGATCAATCAAGCCTTCTTCTTAACTAATGCAGACAAATAAATAAGTAAAAGAAAATACTTATTTTAGGAAAAGATAATTCCACACTGTTAGGGTGGCAGAACCAAGTATTGCAAAAGACCTAAACTCTTTATATGGAAGTTCAAATCTTCCCCCTGACTATGGTATATGGCACTCTAATATTCATTATTAACCCCCTCTTAATGGTAATTTTTATTCTTCTAGCAGTTGCTCTATTGACACTAATTGAACGGAAAATTCTAGGTTACATACAACTACGAAAGGGCCCTAACATTGTAGGACCTTATGGCTTAACCCAGCCCATTGCAGATGGTATTAAACTATTTTTAAAAGAACCCGTATGACCATCTACCTCTTCCCCCCTATTATTTTTAGCTATGCCCACTATCGCTCTAACATTAGCCCTTATCTTATGAACCCCTATACCCATCTCCTCCCCTCTCGCTAACCTAGACCTAGGTCTTTTATTCATTTTAGCCTTTTCCAGCCTCAACGTATACTCAATTTTAGGCTCAGGCTGAGCTTCCAACTCTAAATATGCACTTATCGGAGCCCTACGAGCCGTAGCCCAAACGATCTCCTACGAAGTAAGTCTAGGCTTAATCCTCCTTAATATTGTTATTTTTACTGGAGGTTTTACACTACAAATTTTTAACATAGCCCAAGAAAATACCTGATTAATCTTTATAATATGACCTCTAACCGTAATATGGTTTGTCTCAACTCTGGCAGAAACAAACCGAGCCCCTTTCGATCTAACAGAAGGAGAATCAGAATTAGTTTCAGGTTTTAATATTGAATACTCTGGAGGACCTTTTGCATTATTTTTTCTAGCAGAATATGCAAACATCATCCTAATAAACACACTATCTACTACCCTATTTCTCGGTACAAGCCTAAGCCACACTAACTATGAAACAATAACTATTATATTTAAAGCAACTCTTTTAAGCATAACTTTCTTATGAATTCGAACATCTTATCCACGATTCCGATATGATCAACTTATACACTTAGTATGAAAAAATATCCTTCCCATCACCATAGCATTTTTATTATGACATCTAGCTATCCTTATCTCTTTTGCAGGCCTACCACCTCAAACCTAACAGGAGTTATGCCTNAATAAAGGATTACTTTGATAGAGTAAAAAATAAGGGTTAAAACCCCTTTAACTCCTTAGAAAAAGAGGCTTTGAACCTCTACATAAGAGATCAAAACCCTTTGTACTCCCCTTATACTACATCCTAGTAAAATCAGCTAATACTAAGCTTTTGGGCCCATACCCCAAACACGTTGGTTAAAATCCTTCTTTTACTAATGAACCCATATATCCTTCTAATCATAACACTTACCTTAGGATTAGGAACTACCATCACACTAATAAGTACACATTGACTTCTAGCCTGAGTAGGCTTAGAAATTAATATACTCGCAATTTTACCCCTAATAATCAAACAACATCACCCCCGTGCCGTAGAAGCTACCACCAAATACTTCCTTGTTCAAGCAACTGCAGCCGCAACACTACTTTTTGCTAATACAATAAATGCCTGACTCACAGGAATATGAGAAATCTCACAAACAACACACCCCCTACCCCTAACAATAATTACAACAGCCCTCTCTTTAAAATTAGGATTAGCACCTCTACATGCATGACTCCCCGATATTATGCAAGGTCTTGACTTAAAAATAGGATTAATCCTCACCACCTGACAAAAAGTAGCCCCCTTTTCCTTATTATTTCAAATTAACAATGGCACTTTAATAAGTTTACTAGCCTTAACCTCTATTTTAATTGGAGGTTGAGGAGGTTTAAACCAAACCCAACTGCGAAAAATCCTAGCCTATTCCTCAATTGCACATCTTGGTTGAATATTCTTGGTTATCCGATTTCTCCCTTCATTATCTCTCATAACTTTATTAATTTATATCATAATAACATTTTCCCTATTTAACACACTTATACTAAATAAAACAACCAATATCAACTCCTTATCAATCTCATGAATAAAAATACCCGCCCTGACTGCCCTTACTCCCTTAATCCTACTGTCACTCGGAGGCCTCCCCCCACTAACCGGATTTTTACCAAAATGAATAATCCTGCAAGAATTAACTAAACAAAATTTTAATGTAACAGCAACTACAGCAGCCTTATCAGCTCTCCTAAGTTTATTCTTCTACCTCCGTCTAACTTATAATATAACTTTAACAATCGCCCCCAATACATCTACAAATACTTTATCTTGACGCCTAAACAATAAAAATATCCTAATACCAATCGCTACCTCTATCACAATAACCCTACTCTTACTCCCCCTCTCACCTTTAACAATAACACTTACACTTTAAGAGTTTAGGTTAACATCAAACCCAAAGCCTTCAAAGCTTTATATATGAGTGCAAATCTCTTAACCCTTATAAGACCTACAGGAAACTAACCCACATCTTCTGTATGCAAAACAGACACTTTAATTAAGCTAAAGCCTTTCTAGACGGATAGGCTTCGATCCTACAAACTTTTAGTTAACAGCTAAACACTTATACCAGAGAGTAACCGTCTACTTTCCCCGCCTAGTCGGGGGAAAAATAGGCGGGTAAAGTTCCGGTAGATGGTAATCTACTACTTATGGTTTGCAATCATGCATGTATACACCTCAGAACTCTGGACTGGAAGAAAGAGGGCTTGAACCTCTATTTATGGAGCTACAATCCACCACTGTTTCAGTCATTCTACCTGTGTCTACCACTCGTTGACTCTTCTCAACTAATCATAAAGATATTGGCACCCTATATTTAATCTTCGGTGCTTGAGCCGGCATAGTTGGAACAGCCTTAAGCCTTCTTATCCGAACAGAATTAAGCCAGCCCGGATCACTTTTAGGTGATGATCAAATCTATAATGTTATTATCACAGCCCATGCTTTTGTCATAATTTTCTTTATGGTAATACCTATTATAATCGGAGGTTTTGGTAATTGACTTGTCCCTCTTATAATCGGAGCACCTGATATAGCTTTTCCTCGAATAAATAATATAAGCTTCTGGCTTCTACCGCCCTCTTTTCTCCTTCTATTAGCCTCCTCAAGTATTGAAGCAGGGGCGGGTACAGGTTGAACAGTCTACCCTCCACTAGCAGGAAATATAGCTCATGCAGGGGCCTCAGTTGATTTAACAATCTTCTCTCTTCACTTAGCAGGTGTTTCTTCAATTCTAGGGGCTATCAACTTTATCACGACTATTATTAATATAAAACCACCGGCTATTTCACAGTATCAAACCCCCCTGTTTGTTTGAGCTGTCTTAATCACAGCAGTACTACTTCTACTTTCTCTACCTGTTTTAGCTGCCGGAATTACTATGCTACTAACGGATCGAAACTTAAATACTACTTTTTTTGACCCGGCCGGCGGAGGAGACCCAATTCTTTACCAACACCTCTTCTGATTTTTTGGTCACCCAGAAGTTTATATTTTAATTCTACCAGGATTTGGCATAATTTCTCATATCGTAGCTTACTACTCAGGTAAAAAAGAACCCTTTGGTTATATAGGCATAGTTTGAGCAATAATAGCAATCGGTTTACTTGGTTTTATCGTTTGAGCCCATCACATATTCACTGTAGGTATAGATGTAGATACCCGTGCTTATTTTACATCTGCAACTATAATCATCGCTATTCCAACCGGAGTAAAAGTATTCAGCTGACTAGCCACCCTTCATGGAGGGGTAATTAAATGAGAAACACCGCTACTATGAGCCCTTGGCTTTATTTTCTTATTTACAGTGGGAGGCCTCACAGGTATCGTTTTAGCCAACTCATCTCTTGATATCATTCTTCATGATACTTACTACGTAGTAGCACACTTCCACTATGTATTATCTATGGGGGCAGTATTTGCTATTATCGCCGCATTCATTCACTGATTTCCCTTGTTCTCAGGTTACACCTTACACGAAACATGGGCCAAAATCCATTTTGGTGTAATATTCTTAGGAGTTAATCTCACATTCTTTCCACAACACTTCCTAGGACTAGCAGGAATACCACGACGTTACTCAGACTACCCGGATGCCTACACCATCTGAAATACCATCTCTTCTATCGGCTCATTAATCTCCTTATTTGCTGTAGTCATATTCCTATTTATCATCTGAGAAGCATTTACATCAAAACGTGAAATTTTTTCAATAGAGCTAACTCAAACAAACATCGAATGACTTCACGGCTGTCCTCCTCCTTACCACACTTTTGAAGAACCCACATTTGTTCAATACAATTAATTCACCGAGAAAGGAAGGGGTTGAACCTCCATAATCTGGTTTCAAGCCAGCTGCATTACCAACCTGCCACTTTCTTAATAAGACCCTAGTAAAATATTACCTTGTCTTGTCAAGACAAAATTGTGGGTTAAACCCCCGCGAGTCTTAAAATGGCATACCCCTCTCAGCTGGGCCTCCAAGATGCAGCCTCCCCCGTCATAGAAGAACTTCTTCAATTTCATGACCACGCCCTTATAATTGTTTTTTTAATTAGCACTTTGGTACTCTATATTATTATTGCAATAGTGACCACAAAACTTACAAACAAATTTATTCTTGACTCACAAGAAATTGAAATTATTTGAACACTTCTCCCCGCAGTAATTTTAATCTTAATCGCCCTTCCATCCCTTCGCATTTTATACCTAATAGATGAAGTTAACAACCCCCACCTTTCGATCAAGACTATTGGACACCAATGATACTGAAGTTATGAGTATACAGATTATGAAACTATCATATTTGACTCTTATATGACCCCTACCCAAGATTTAACCCCTGGTCAATTTCGACTGTTAGAAACAGACCATCGAGTAGTAATTCCTGTCGAATCACCAACTCGAATCTTGATTTCTGCAGACGATGTTCTGCACTCATGGGCTGTCCCAAGCCTCGGTATTAAGATAGATGCAGTACCAGGACGACTAAATCAAACAGCTTTTATTATCTCACGACCAGGAATTTACTACGGCCAATGCTCTGAAATTTGTGGGGCTAATCACAGTTTTATACCTATTGTTATTGAAGCTGTCCCCTTAAAATACTTTGAAAATTGATCCTCGTTAATACTCAAAGACGCCTCGTTAGGAAGCTAACAGGGTTTAGCACTAGCCTTTTAAGCTAACTATGGTGGCTCCCGACCACCCCTAGCGAAATGCCCCAACTCAACCCTACCCCCTGATTTACTATTATACTTTTCGCCTGATTACTATTTTTAATTGTTATCCCCCCAAAAATTCTAGCACACATCACCCCTAACGACATCTCACCACAAAAAACCACTCACTCTAAAAAAGAACCCTGAACCTGACCATGATACTAAACCTGTTTGATCAATTCATAAGCCCCACCCTACTAGGAGTCCCATTAGTATTACTAGCTTTATCCTTACCCTGAATTCTGTACCCCCAACCCTGCAAACGCTGACTCAACAGCCGTACTTTAACAATACAAAACTGATTTATTACCAACTTTATTAAACAAATTTTTATACCTTTAAACCTAGAAGGTCATAAATGAGCAATACTACTTACATCCCTACTACTTTTCTTAATTACACTAAACTTACTAGGGCTTCTCCCCTACACCTTTACACCCACCACCCAACTTTCCCTTAACATAGCACTTGCAACCCCCATCTGACTCGCTACTGTAATCCTTGGGATACGAAAACAACCTACCCTCTCCCTAGGACACCTACTACCAGAAGGCACGCCCACCTTATTAATTCCTATTCTAATTATCATTGAAACTATTAGCTTATTCATCCGCCCTTTAGCACTGGGCGTTCGACTTACAGCCAACTTAACAGCAGGACACCTCTTAATTCAACTAATTGCTTTAGGAACATATTTTCTCCTCCCCCTTATACCAGCAGTAGCACTTCTCACTTCTATACTTCTCTTTCTTTTAACCCTCCTAGAAGTAGCTGTTGCTATAATTCAGGCATACGTTTTTACCTTACTTTTAAGCCTTTACTTACAAGAAAATGTCTAATGACCCATCAAGCACATGCATACCACATAGTAGACCCAAGCCCATGACCCTTAACAGGGGCAATTGCCGCCTTACTTTTAACATCTGGTTTAGTAATCTGAATACATTTTAATTCTTTACTCCTTCTTGCTGTCGGCTTAACTCTAATATTACTAACTATACTACAATGATGACGAGATATCATTCGAGAAGGCACATTCCAAGGACACCACACACCCCCCGTACAAAAAGGCCTCCGTTACGGCATAATCTTATTTATTACTTCTGAAATTTTTTTCTTCCTGGGATTTTTCTGGGCATTTTATCACTCAAGCTTAGCCCCTACCCCCGAACTAGGAAATTGTTGACCACCTACAGGTATCACTACACTTAACCCCTTTGAAGTCCCCCTCTTAAACACAGCAGTTCTTCTTGCCTCAGGTGTAACAGTCACCTGAACACACCACAGTATCATAGAACACCAACGAAAACAAGCAATTCAATCACTAACCTTAACTATCATCCTAGGCTTCTATTTTACTATTCTTCAAATAATAGAGTACTATGAAGCCCCCTTCACAATTGCAGACGGTATCTACGGCTCAACTTTCTTTGTAGCTACCGGATTTCATGGCCTACATGTAATCATCGGATCTTCCTTTCTAATAGTATGCCTTTTACGACAAGTTTATTACCATTTTACATCCCAACACCACTTTGGGTTTGAAGCTGCTGCCTGATATTGACACTTTGTAGATGTAGTATGACTCTTCCTTTACATTTCCATCTATTGATGAGGATCTTATCTTTCTAGTATAATAATACTAGTGACTTCCAATCACTTAATCCCAGTTAGACCCTGGGGAAAGAAAATGAATATTCTTACAACCACATTACCTATATTCCTAGTAATCTCAATAATTCTCGCTACTATAGCCTTCTGATTACCTTATTTAAACCCCGATTATGTTAAACTGTCCCCCTATGAATGTGGTTTTGACCCCCTAGGATCAGCCCGACTTCCATTTTCAATACGATTCTTCCTAGTCGCTATCCTCTTTATCCTTTTTGACTTAGAAATTGCCCTACTACTTCCCCTCCCCTGAGGAAACCAACTTCCCACCCCCCTAATCCCATTCTCATGGGCCTCCCTTGTACTAATTTTACTAACCCTTGGGCTTATTTATGAGTGAGCCCGAGGAGGCCTTGAATGAGCAGAATAGCTTATTAGTTTAATAAAACATTTGATTTCGACTCAAAAAATTATGGTTAAACCCCACAATAAACTTAATGTCTCCTGTATTAACAACCTTTTCTCTAATATTCATTCTGGGGTTATCAGGCCTAACATTCCACCGAATACACCTACTCTCTGCACTTCTATGTTTAGAAGGTATAATATTATCCCTTTTCATTGCCTTTTCCCTTTGAGTCCTACAAACAAGTTCTGATAACTTCCTTATACCCCCCTTACTTCTTCTTACCTTTTCAGCCTGTGAAGCAAGTATCGGCCTTGCTTTAATAGTTGCCACCACACGGACCCACGGCTCAGATCGTATCAATACCCTTAACTTATTACAATGTTAAAAATTATTTTTCCAACAACCATACTAGCCATATCAACCTGACTCTCATGTAATAAAAACATATGACCCTCCTCCCTTTTATACAGCCTCATTATTGCCTCAACTAGCCTTAGTTGAATCTCTTACTCATCATTAAATACCTGAACTGAAGTTAACACTCTTTTAGCCACAGACCCTTTTTCAACCCCTCTGTTAATTCTTACCTGCTGGCCTCTTCCACTAATAATCCTAGCAAGTCAAAAACATATTTCAAATGAACCTTTAAATCGACAACGAGTTTATCTAACCCTCTTAATCTCATTACAATTTTTCTTAATCTTAGCCTTCAGTGCAACAGAAACCCTCATATTTTATATCATATTTGAAGCAACCCTTATCCCCACCCTAATACTTATTACACGTTGAGGTAACCAAAAAGAACGTCTAAATGCAGGAACCTATTTCTTATTTTATACACTAGCAGGTTCATTACCCCTTTTAGTAGCTCTCTTAATTCTCCAAAATTCAACAGGATCCTTATCTTTCTTTACAATAAATCTCTCAACCCCTTTTACCTCATTCCCTGCCTCATATAAGTTATGGTGACTTGGATGTCTTATGGCCTTTATAGTAAAAATACCCCTATACGGAATCCACCTATGATTACCTAAAGCACATGTAGAAGCACCTATTGCAGGGTCAATAGTACTTGCCGCAGTACTACTTAAACTAGGAGGCTACGGTCTTATACGAATCATGATTGTTCTAGAACCTGCAACCAAAGACATAACTTACCCATTTATCATCTTAGCCCTATGAGGTGTGCTTATAACCGGTTTGATTTGCCTACGACAAACAGATTTAAAATCTCTAATTGCTTATTCATCAGTAAGCCACATGGGTCTTGTCACAGCAGGAATTCTCACTCAAACTACATGAGGGCTTTCAGGAGCACTAATCTTAATAATTGCACATGGCCTAACCTCATCAGCACTATTCTGTTTAGCCAATACTAATTATGAACGAATACACAGCCGAACAATAATTCTTACTCGAAGTCTACAAACTATCTTCCCCCTAATAACCACATGATGGTTTATAACAAGTTTAGCAAACCTCGCCCTTCCCCCACTTCCTAACCTAATAGGAGAACTAATGATTATTTCATCCTTATTTAACTGATCCTCCTGAACTATTATTTTTACAGGATTAGGCACCTTAATCACAGCCAGCTATTCATTACATTTATTCTTAACAACACAACGAGGAACCCCACCCAACCATATAATGCTATTAAACCCTACTTATACACGAGAACATCTACTTATTTTTTTACATTTAGCACCTCTAATCATATTGATCGTAAAACCAAACCTAATCTGAGGTTTAGCCTTATGTAGTTATAATTTAAATAAAATATAAGGTTGTGATCCTTATAATAAAGGTTAAAACCCTTTTAACTACAGAGAGAGACATGATCGTAACGATATCTGCTAATTTTCGCCCTCCTGGTTTAAATCCCGGACTCACTCAGGCTTCTAAAGGATATTAGCTCATCCATTGACCTTAGGAGCCAAAAATTCTTGGTGCAACTCCAAGTAGAAGTAATGTGTAACACATCACTAATATTTTCATCTACCCTCATATGATTATTATTGATCCTTACCCGCCCCTTAGTAGATACTTTAAAAAACGAACTACCCCCAGACTGATCCAGCAAGAAAGTAAAAACAGCTGTAAAATTCGCATTTTTTACAGCACTTCTCCCACTAGCACTTCTTGTTGATCAAGGTATAGAAATAATTACTACTACATGAACATGAACAAACATACTACTCACTATTAATATTAGTTTTAAATTTGATTATTACTCGTCCATTTTTCTCCCCATTGCCCTTTATGTAACCTGATCCATTTTAGAATTTGCCTTATGATACATACACTCTGACCCCTCTCTAAATAAATTCTTTAAAAACCTTCTAATTTTTTTAATCTCCATAATCATCCTTGTAACTGCCAATAACTTGTTTCAACTCTTTATCGGATGAGAAGGAGTAGGGATTATATCATTTCTTTTAATCGGGTGATGGTATGGACGAGCTGATGCCAACACAGCCGCTTTACAAGCAGTTATCTATAACCGAATAGGCGACATTGGCCTAATCTTATCCATAGCCTGAATAGCAATAAACCTCAACTCATGAGAAATACAACAAATCCTCATAACCTCTAACCAAATGAACTTAACTCTGCCACTTTTAGGTCTAATCCTCGCTGCTGCCGGTAAATCCGCTCAATTTGGACTTCACTCCTGACTACCATCAGCTATAGAAGGACCCACCCCTGTCTCAGCACTACTTCACTCAAGTACAATAGTTGTCGCAGGCATTTTCTTACTTATTCGATTTAATCCTCTCATAAACAATAATACAATTGCACTTTGTATATGCCTCTGTCTTGGGTCTATTACGGCATTATTTACTGCTATTTGTGCCCTTACACAAAATGATATTAAAAAAATCATTGCATTTTCTACCTCAAGTCAACTAGGTCTTATAATAGTTACTATTGGTTTAAATCAACCTCAATTAGCCTTTATTCACATTTGTACCCATGCTTTCTTCAAAGCTATNTTATTTTTATGTTCAGGTTCAATTATTCATGCCATAAATGATGAACAAGATATTCGAAAAATAGGTGGATTAAATTACCTACTACCCATAACCTGCTCCTGCCTTACAATTGGCAGTTTAGCACTTATAGGTACACCCTTCTTAGCAGGATTCTTTTCAAAAGATGCAATTATTGAAGCTATAAACACATCACATGTAAACGCCTGAGCCCTCACTATCACTTTAATCGCAACCTCTTTTACTGCTGCTTATAGCCTACGCATCATATTCTATACCCTCACAGGTAATCCACGATTTAACACTCTAACCCCCATCAACGAAAACCAAAAAATTGTGATCAACCCTTTAAAACGATTAGCCTGAGGAAGTATCCTAGCAGGCCTTTTAATTTTCTCTAACATCCTGCTCCCTAAAACCCCTATCTTAACTATACCTTTAGAAATTAAAATAGCTGCTATCCTAGTCACCTTTTTAGGATTTTTAACCGCCATAGAACTATCCACCACAACATCAAAACAACTAAAACTCAACCCAAAACTAACATACTTCAACTTCTCAAATATACTAGGCTACTTCCCAACAGTAATTCATCGCCTTTTTACTAAAATACCCTTATCAACAGGGCAAAACATCTCTAACCAAATAATTGATCAAACCTGATTAGAAAAAATCGGCCCCAAAATAATCACTCTTATCAACAACAAACCCACACATGTAGTAGAAAATATACAAAAAGGATTTATCAAATCATACCTATCTTTTTTCTTCATCACCACCGTAATTTCAACATATCTACTTTTTTAAACTGAACGAAGACCTCCAACCTCCAAACCTCAAACTAACCCAACTGTGGCAAGCAATGTTAAAAGTAATACCAAGGCCGCAAACACTAATATAGCCCCACCATACAAATACAAATATGATACTCCTCCCGTATCATTTTTCAAGGAACTTAAAACTAAACCACTAGTTAATAAATCAACAGACCCACTAGATATACCTCACAGTACAAAGACAATAACAAATGCCAGACAAATAAAAAAGATTAAAGAAACCAATACATTAAAACTGCCTAAACTCACAGGAAGGGGATCAAAAACTAATGCTGTTGAAAATCCAAAAACAACTATCATACCCCCCAGATAAATTAAAAATAAAACTAAAGAATAAAAAGATATTCCTTGACAAGCTAAAATTACACAACATGCTCCTGCTACTACTACAAGACCAAGCGCAGAAAAATAAGGAGAAGAATTTGAAACCACAACCCCTAAACCTACAACCATCACAACTATGCATAAATATACAATATAAACCATAATTCTTGCCCGGACTTTAACCAAGACTATCAATTTGAAAAACTACCGTTATATTCAACTACAAGAATAAATGACCAACCTACGTAAAACACACCCCCTTATCAAAATTGTAAATAACTCCCTAATCGACCTCCCCACCCCACCCAATATCTCAGCCTGATGAAACTTTGGTTCCCTACTTGGCTTATGTTTGCTTAGCCAAATCATCACAGGACTATTTCTAGCCATACACTATACTTCAGATATCTCAACTGCTTTTTCTTCAATTGTACATATTTGTCGTGATGTAAATAGTGGCTGACTAATTCGTAATATTCATGCTAATGGAGCTTCTTTCTTTTTCATTTGTATTTATCTTCATGTAGGACGAGGCCTTTATTACGGATCATACCTTTTCAAAGGAACATGAAACTTGGGTGTAGTACTACTTTTACTTGTTATAATAACAGCCTTTGTCGGATACGTCCTCCCATGAGGACAAATATCATTCTGAGGAGCCACAGTAATTACTAACCTTCTTTCAGCAATCCCCTATGTTGGCAATAATCTTGTCCAATGAATTTGAGGAGACTTCTCAGTTAATAATGCAACACTCACCCGATTTTTTACATTCCACTTCCTATTTCCCTTTATTATCTTAGCAGTAACTATCATTCACCTAGTCTTCCTTCATGAAACAGGATCTAACAACCCTTTAGGTGTTACAACAGACTTAGACAAAATTAACTTTCACCCTTATTTCTCCTATAAAGATGTATTAGGATTTATCACTTTAGCCATGTTTTTAATAACCCTATCTCTTTTTATCCCCAACCTTCTAGGCGACCCTGAAAACTTTACCCCCGCAAACCCCTTAATCACACCACCACATATCAAACCAGAATGATATTTTCTTTTTGCCTATGCCATCCTCCGGTCCATCCCAAATAAACTAGGGGGAGTAATTGCCCTTATTGCCTCAATCCTAATCTTACTTCTAGTACCCTCTCTCCACATTTCAAAACAACGCCCCCTCACATTTCGCCCTTTAGGACAAATTCTTTTCTGATTCTTAGTCGGAGATGTAATCACCCTAACCTGAATTGGAGGGATACCCGTTGAACACCCCTACATTATTCTTGGACAAATTACATCATTTTTATACTTTATTATCTTTTTAATTTTCATACCCGCCCTTAGTCTGGCTGAAAACAAACTTCTTAAATGATAATGTATTGATCGCCTAAATAAGGCATTAGTTTTGTAAACTAAAAATGAAGGTTAAACCCCTTCTCAGTACTCAGAAAAAAAGGAATTAAACCCTTATCAATGACTCCCAAAGCCAAAATTTTTAATTAAACTACTTTCTGTTACCTGGCTCTGCCAATCTATTCATAAAACCAGAAAGCCCCTCCCCCCAAAAAAATCTGTCAAAAACTTTATGCTGCCTTTATGCTGCCTTTATGCCTTTCTCAAAATGTTACTTGGCTCTGCCAATACATGTACTTAAAGCTTAGTACATGTATGTAATATCACCATTAATGGTTTGCCACATTTAAATAGATATGTAGCAAACCACTTCTAGTGAAAATCCCCTTTAAATTTATTAAACCACTCAATAAGCAGGTATCTTGTATGCTTTATAATATTATTTTGAAACTAAGGAAAGAGACCAGCATCTTCTATGATATAAAGGTAGAGAGCCCTAGAGAAAATCTACCTACTCAATATCGCTTCATAAATGATCCTAGACCACAACGACACTATTGCGAGTGGAAGTAAGGTACACATCCAACATGTAAACGATATGCTTTCAATATTGTTAATAAGCACTAGCAGAATATTTCCCCAATACTTAAGATCCCCACTCTGGGGATCTTACTGAACCAATAAGCTGGGATACCTGGTTTGTTTAATGCTTAATCTACCTACTGGCTGAGCGTTAAATTCACATATACCAGGACTCCAAATCTCTGCAAGTTCAAATAGGGTGCACAGTAAGAGACCATCATCAGTTGATTTCTCAATATTAACTGTTCGTGATGTTCAGGGGCTTAATATGTGGGGGTGGTCCTCCTCACACTTTATCACGCATTTGGTTCCTTCTTCAGGGCCATACGTAGCTTAAATTCAGCTTGTTCCATTCTCGACACAGTGGCATTTGTGTTGGTGTCAAACTAAAGCGGGAGCACCCCCCATGCCGGGCGTTCCTTTCCAGTGGCTATGGTTCCTCTTTTTATGTTTTCAACCTCCCATCCAGTTACAGCTCTCTTGCAGATCGGATCCGAAATACCGGGTGGTACTGGTATTCGTCCGCATTATCATAGTGTAAGTAAATGCCAATTGAAGGTTGAACTAATCCTAGGAATGAGATGTCATAGGTTCACGTTGGTAAGACGCTTCTTTCTTTCTTTTGCTTTTATTTTTTTCACGAGCATATTGATTAATCAATATACAAAGGGTAAACGGAATCAAATTCCGCGTGGGGGGGGGGTCCCCCATCCCTTTATCAGTCCCAAATTAATTATAAACCTCTCAAAATTTAAAATAAAAGCTTTATCAAAATGATATAACACACTTTTATTAACACAAAATAAAATGTAAAAATAAAATCTATAATTATAAATAAAAACCTAACAATATTCCTATATAATGAAACAATAATATATACTACAATTCTTACTTGGATTTTAACCAAGACTATCAGTTCAAAAACTACTATTAAACTCAACTACAAGAACTATATACTCACACCTTAAATACATAACCCAACCTAAAACACACACTTAAATCAAAAAAATATATATATGTATGTGTATATTAACTTTTAAAACTTAAAAATTATAACTTCAACCCAGACATAACCCTTAAAAATGTATGT